AATTGGAAGTATTGATCCAATAAAAAAATTATGTTTCGTAATCTCATAATCCAATTTTTCAATTAAAAATTGACCCTTGGATACAAATCACGAGAATGTATACTCTTCCTCGAATTTTTCATTGAGAGGTAAAGGAAAAAATCCTTTGATTTTTATTATTTTAAGAAATAAAGTTTTTGATCGGAATCGGAATATGAGCCGAGGGATCCCTTGACTATTAGGATTAATAGAACGAATCACACTTTTACCACTAAACTATACCCGCTCTGAGGTAATTATTGTATATAATTAAGGGCTTTTTTTCAAGCCTTGCTTTTTGTATAATGTAACATAGTGATTATCCTTTTTCAATTGGGATAGATGGCTGAGTGGACTAAAGCGTCGGATTGCTAATCCGTTGTACGAGTTATTCGTACCGAGGGTTCGAATCCCTCTCTTTCCGTACCTTCACCTAATTTATCAATCTTACTGACCGCAATGTATCAAATCACATAATAATGGATACCTTTATTCCAACAGTTAGGCCTTTTCTTGATATATATTTTATATTCCTAATTTATACCGTACAGAAAATGCTGGAAAGAATGGACAAGGAATGAAAATATCATACCATTCTATGATATATGAATGGGAAAAAAATCACCCGATCAAACCCTTACCGTCGGTCTCTTTACTTAGGCGACGGGGAGCAAACTTGTCTGTTTTAGTTAGATTTTAGTCTTACGAGAATAATATTCTATGACTCGCAATTGATTTATTTTCAAGTCGACACAATCACTATCTATTACTTGATTGACCAATCCTTTATATTCTAATGGGTAAAGAGTCAAATGTTTTGGCAATTTTTTTTCCTTCTGGGGGTATGAAGAAAGATAATTTTGAATCATAGCTCTAGATTTTTGTTCATCCTTCGCTGTAATAATATCTCGGGGTTTGCAGCGATAACTTGGTATATCTACTATACGACCATTAACTAAAATATGTCTATGGTTAACTAATTGGCGGGCTTGAGGAATAGTTGATGCCATACCCAATCGAAAAAGGATGTTATCCAAACGCATTTCAAGTAATTGTAGTAAAACTGGACCCTTTTCCCCTTTGGCTTTTGCGGCGATACGTACGTATGTAAGTAATTGTCGTTCTGTAAGACCATAATGAAAACGCAATCTTTGTTTTTCTTTTAAACGAATAGAATATTGAGATTTTCTACTGAAGTGCGGTTTATTTCTAATTCTAAGCTTGCGAGGTTTTTTACTAGTTAGCCCCGGTAAAGCCCCCAGACGACGTATTTTTTTGAAACGAGGCCCTCGGTAACGTGACATAAAGACTCCTTATTTTTCTTATTTTATTAAAATTTCATAAACCTAAATTAAAACTGAACTTGAACTAAAGGAAACTTGAATTAAAGGATAAATATAATAAATAAAAGAGTAAAAATCTACTGAAGTATTATACTACAAAGAAGTATTATACTACAAAGAATAATGAAATGGATTTTATTAATATCCGGCTTTTTGTATATACAAAAATAATGTTTATAGAAAAAAAGGTCCTTTTCTTGTTCTTTATTTGTTCTGCAGAGATTAAACTACTCCAACTTTTATTCATAATTGGAAGTTCCTAACACATAATAATCGACGACCCTTGGAAAGAAAAGAAAAAAAGGGGGAAGAAGCCCTTTCAATATCCTTTGATTAAAATAAAAAAAAAAAGACATTATCAATCATGTAAAAAATCAAACAAATAGAGAAAAGCCAACTATCGGAGTCGAACCGATGACCGTCGCATTACAAATGCGATGCTCTAACCTCTGAGCTAAGCAGGCTCGCATAACAGAAATTGTATATGAATAGTAATTTAGTAAACTACTGGAATCTTAGCTATTAACTTTTCATTCTTAGTTATTCAGAATGAAATATGAATATAGAAAAAGAAATAAAAGAATAGACCATTCGAGTATTCCAAATTGCACGAGAAAAATGAGAGGAAGAGAGGCGTATATTATTATATTATATAATAAATGTGGTATATATACATCTATATTGAATTGCGGATACAAAAATGATAGAATCATTTCTGATTAGACCAACCAAAACCAAATATAGGTCCCAATAGAGATGGAAGAAGATAGACAAGAAATAAAATAAAATAAGAGGAAAGACTTTGATTTTTATAGGAATCATGATTTAATGACTTCAACCGTTTCAGTAGAATATAAATGAAAGAAAAAAAAAAGGAATGGCATAATAATAAGATCTTAATCTCAAAACAAAAAAAACAAAAAAAGGGGATATGGCGAAATTGGTAGACGCTACGGACTTAATTGGATTGAGCCTTGGTATGGTAACTTACTAAGTGATAACTTTCAAATTCAGAGGAACCCTGGAATTAAAAATGGGCAATTCTGAGCCAAATCCTGTTTTACGAAAACAAACAAAACAAAGGTTCATAAAGACAGAATAAAAAAGGATAGGTGCAGAGACTCAATGGAAGCTGTTCT